ATCTCTTTGTTACCATTTTCATAAGAATGAATACTATGATTCGCATTTCGAACAGGCATGAATACAGGATCTATAGGATAACTTCCATCTTGAAAGGTATTTGGCGCTTTTATAAGATATCCGCGATTCTTCTCTATTTGTAATCCAATAACCAACTCAATGGGTTCCGTCAAACTAGCTATATGCTGTGTATTATCGACGATTTCTACAGAAGGCGGTAATATTATATCTTGAGCAGTTACATATCCAGGGCCCCTGACACAAATAGACGCCTCACAAGTTCCATAGAGATTACTTCTCAATACGATTTCTTTCAAATTCATTAAAATTTCATGTACTGATTCTTGAATACCCATTATCGTAGAATATTCGTGTGATATTTTCTCAGATTTTGCGCGTGTGATACATGTTCCTTCGATTTCTCCAAGCAAAGCTCTTCGCATCGCAATGCCTATTGTGTCTGCTTGACCTTTCATAAGCGGAGACAGAATAAAGCGCCCATAAAAAAGACGCTTACTGTCTGCTGCTGATTCAACACACTTCCACTGTAGTGTCCGAGTAGATACTGTTATTTTCTCTCGAACCATAATAATATTATTTGATCAGATCGTTGAATCATTTATTTCTCTTGTTTCTCTTGCTATTGAAATACCTTCAATTTTTACTTCTACACACGTCTTTTTTTCGGGGGTCTACAGCCATTATGTGGCATAGGGGTTACATCCCGTACGAAAGTTAATAGTATACCACTTCTGCGAATAGCTCGTAATGCTGCGTCTCTTCCGAGACCGGGACCTTTAATCATAACTTCTGCTCGTTGCATACCTTGATCTACTACTGCACGAATAGCATTTGCCGCTGCCGTTTGAGCAGCAAATGGCGTCCCTCTTCTTGTACCTCGGAAGCCACAAGTACCGGCAGAGGACCAAGAAACCACTCGCCCTCGTACATCTGTAACAGTCACAATGGTATTATTGAAACTTGCTTGAATATGAATAACCCCCTTTGGTATTTTACGTGTACTCTTACGTGAACCAATACGTCCACGTGAACCCTTTTTCGGTATAGCTTTTGCCATATTTTATCATCTCATAAATTTGAGTCAGAGATATATGGATATATCCATTTCATGTCAAAACAGATCCCCCTTCTTATTTGTATATCGGGTCTTTAACGAGTCTGATTATCCTTGTCTTTGTTTATGTCTTGGGTTGGAACAAATTACTATAATTCGTCCCCGACGACGGATTAGTCGACATTTTTCACAAATTTTACGAACAGAAGCTCTTATTTTCATATTTGCCACTCCTTACTTTAATTTTGAATCCACTTCTTGGAAGAAAAGAAGTTTCTTGAAATTTTCGATTTTGAATCGTATTCCTACGAACGAACTAGTGAAGTTGAAAAACACCTAATCTTTCGAATCTTTATTGCGGAGTCGATAAATTATACGACCTCTGCTTGAATCATAACGACTTACTTCAATTTTGACTCTATCTCCTGGCAGTATCCGTATAAAACTACGTCGGATCTTTCCTGAAACATAACCTAGAATCAGATCTTCATTATCTAAACGAACCCGGAACATACCGTTGGGAAGCGATTCAGTAATTAAACCTTCATGAATCCATTTTTGTTCTTTCATTCCAGGTAAAACCCCCTTGAAGTATCAACTTGTGGAGGAAGAACTCTATTAGACAACCCACCTCTTCTCTTTTCTTTTTCACAAATAAGAAGTTTCATATTCAATTCGGATATTAGAAAGATTACCATATATAACACAAAATTTCTCCGCCTATTCTTTCTAGTCGAGCCTCTCGGTCTGTCATTATACCGCGAGAGGTAGAAAGAATTACAACCCCCATCCCACCTAAAATTCTAGGAATTCTTTGATAGTTAGAATAGATTCGTAGACCCGGCCGACTGATCCGTTTTAAATTTAAAAGATTTCTATAAGTCCTTTTCCTATTCCTTCTATGTCGTAGGGTTAAAACCAAAAAATATTTGTTGTTTTCTCGATGTTTTCTCACGTTTTCGATAAAACCCTCTCGTAAAAGTATTTTAACAATACTTTGGCTGATATTAGTCGATGCTACTCGAACCACGCTTTTTCTATACATATCGGCATTTCGTATAGAGGTTATTATGTCAGCAATAGTATCACTACCCATGATTAATTAAAATTATTGGTGCCTCCAAATTTGGATATAATCAACATGTTTTTCTTTTTTTTTTTTTTTACGTATTTATTTATGTACGTATTTGTTTATGAATATTAATTTTGAAAGGTATATACGTGAGACAAAATCTACTAAATTAATCTTAATCTATTTCTTTTAAATACCCTACTATAATCATATCGCGGTCTCATTTTATAATACCTCGGGAGCTAATGAAACTATTTTAGTAAAATTGAACTGTCTCAATTCTCGGGCAATCGCACCAAAAACTCGAGTTCCTTTTGGATTTCCTTCTTGATCAATCACAACTGCAGCATTGTCATCATATCGTATTATCATACCGTTGTCACGTTTAAGTTCTTTACAAGTACGGACAATTACAGCTCTGACTACTTCTGATCTTTCTAGAGGCATGTTTGGAACTGCGTCTTTGATCACAGCAACAATAACGTCACCAATATGAGCATATCGACGATTGCTAGCTCCTATGATTCGAATACACATCAATTTTCGAGCCCCGCTGTTATCTGCTACATTCAAATGGGTCTGAGGTTGAATCATATCATTTTTTTATCTGTTTTTTACAATACAAAGGTCGAAGAAAAAAAGAAATATTTTTTGTCAAAAAAAAAAAAAAAAAAAAAAGAAACCTGCACCCGCGATTTTTAAGGCCAATTTCTTTTTTATCCCGAAATTATGAATTGAGCTCGTATAGGCATTTTTGACGCTGCTATGGAAATAGCCCTTCTGGCTATATTTTCTGTTACTCCACCCATTTCATAAAGGATTCGACCTGGTTTAACAACAGCTACCCAATATTCGGGAGAGCCTTTACCTGAACCCATACGTGTTTCTGCGGGTCTTACTGTAACCGGTTTATCCGGAAATATACGGACCCATATTTTTCCACCGCGACGTGCATTTCGTGTCATTGCTCGTCGACCTGCTTCTATTTGTCTAGATGTGATCCAAGCGGGTTCAAGTGCCTGAAGAGCGTATTTACCAAAACAAATAGCATTACCTCGAGAAGATATTCCCTTCATTCTTCCTCTATGTTGTTTACGGAATCTGGTTCTTTTGGGGTTATAGTTGATGGTTTGTTTTGAATTCCATCTCTACTACAGAACCGGACGTGAGAGTTTCTTCTCATCCAGCTCCTCGCGAATAAAATCAATTCTAATTCAATTCAGATATAATATAATTTAAATTAAGATATACATGTATTTAAGTAAGTAATATACTGAATCATGGATTTCATTTAATCTAGATCAAATCAAATCTATTATATATATAAATTTGTATATCTTGTTTGTATTTGTATAGATAACTAATAACTAAATATATAAAATAACTCTTTTTTCTTATATTTATCTATTTTAGAATGTTAAAACGAATCTTTCTTTTGTTTTATTCTTTATCGTATTGGATTGACCCAAATTGAGCAATCCAAGAAAATAAAGTTTTCGCGGGCGAATATTTACTCTTTCCATTTCTATTTCCGTTCTATCATTAGTTCATAACTTTTCCGAATAGATGAATTGGTCTCTGGCCGGTTCCGCCATCCCGATCAATGAATCATTCGAATGAATTTTCACTAGAATCTTTTGAATTCACAGGTTCCATCGTTCCCATCGCTTCTTACTTAATGGTTAGGTCTGAATTATACAATGGAGCTATTAGTTCTTGAGTCAATATTCTTAGTCTTTATTGGCTCGAAGCTCTTTATTTTTTGTTCGATGAGCAGATCCGTTTAATGAGGAATCCGTATTGATGCTTTATTACACAGATTTTTTCTGAGATGACTCATAGACCTTACATATTGGAATTATATATCATTAATATACTTTTTCTTTCTTTCTCTCATCCTTCCTTTTATCCATACCCTTTCTTTTTTATTTCGATTGACGACTTAGAAGCAGAATTTTTTAATAAAAAAAAAGATTTCAGTTGCTACAACAATATGAACAATATATCATATCTTGACTGGTTCTTTGGATCCAGATAATACGAAGTGATGAGTTGGTTATTACTTCTATAGTTATAGTTATTTGTTTATACTATGGGGCTTATTTTTATACTAAACCTAAAAAAACCAACGAGTCACACACTAAGCATAGCAATTTTATCAAAAGATTAATTGAATTTTTATTAAACCCTATAGAATTATAATTGTTCATTTTTTTTATTGAACAGAAAAGAAAAAGAAGAAACGAATTTATTATTTTTTGTTCCATCGCTGGATAGAATGCAAAATAAAATTAAGGTTTATTATTCCCCGTCTATAAATATCCAAATTTTGATGCCTAATACCCCATAGATTGTTCGAACTGTATAGGAACAATAATCAATTTTAGCTCGAATGGTTTGTAGTGGAACCCTACCCTCTCTGATCCATTCAACACGCGCAATTTCTTTTCCGTCGATACGTCCTGCAATTTGCACTTGAATTCCCTTTGTATCCGCTTGTTCAGTTAATTCTATAGCCTTTTTCATTGCTTTGCGAAAAGAAACTCTATTTTTTAATTGGCCAGCTATAAATTCTGCAAGAATATTAGGGTTTCCATAAGGTTTTTCAATTCGTGTGATAGCAATGTTAAGTTTTCGATTTACAGAATTAATTTCTTTTTGTAAATTCATCTGTAATTCTTCGATTCCTCGGGGTCGACTTTCTATTAATATTTTTGGAAATCCCATATAGATTATGATTTGGATCAGGTCGATTCGTTTTTGAATCTCTATACGTGCAATTCCCTCGACGCCAGAAGATGTTTTCATATTTTTTTGTACATAATTCTTGATATAATTTCTTATTTTTTGATC